GGAATAATTGGGACTAGGGTCTCGAATTTATTAATAGAAGTATCTATTAGATATGAATTCTCTAGCATTTGAATCCTTACCACCGAAGTGTTTAGTCGTACACTTGAAAGATAGCCCAGAAAATATAAGGAATGATTGTATAATTGGTTTATATGGATCCTGTCCGGTAGAGACCACAAGTAAAAATGACATTGCCAAAAATGGACAAGGTGAGATTTCCATTTCTTCATCAGAAGATGAGTCCCCTTTGAAGCCAGAATGGATTTTCCTTGATATCTGACATAATGCATGAAAGGGTCCTTGAACAACCATAGGGTCTTCTGAAAATAATTACGAAGCACTACTACAAGATGTTCTATTTTTCCATAGAAATGTGTTCGCTCAAGAAAAGTTCCAGAGGATGTTGATCGTAAATGAGAAGATTGTTTACGGAGAAACACTAATACGGATTCACATTCATATACATGAGAATTATATAGTAACAAGAAGAATCTTTGATTCTCTTTTGAAAAAAGAGAAATGGATTTCTTTGGAGTAATGAGACTATTCGAATTACGATACTCGTGGAGAAAGAATCGCAATAAATGCAAAGAGGGGGCATCTTGTATCCAGCAGTGAAGGGTTTGAACCAAGATTTCCAGATGGATGGGATGAGGTATTAGTATATCTGACACATGATTTAAATGTGATAATTTGTCCTCGAAAAAGGGAAATATTGAATGAATAGATCGTAAATTATGAGATTTTGCTATTTCTTTTTCTTCTAGGGAAGATACTAATCGCAGCGAGAATGGAATTTCCATAATGACTGCAAAACCCTCTGATACCATTTGAAAATAAAAATTCTTGTTGTGCCCAACGAATCTATTTTCGTTGGAATCATTAACTGAAAGAATCAAATGATTCTGTTGATGCATTCGAGTAATTAAACGTTTCACAATTAGTGAACTGGATTTATTGTCATAACCGAAATTTTCCATAGGTTCGTAAAAAATCGATCCATTTAAACCATGATCATGAGCAAGTGCGTAGATATACTCCTGAAATAGAAGCGGATATAGGAAGTGTTGTTGCCTAGATCTATCTATTTCTAAATATCCTTGTAATTCCTCCATTTGAAATTATACAAAGGCACGGGGGATTTCTTGGGTTATCAAATGATACATAGTGCGATACGGTCAGAACAGGGTATATAGTAAGAAAAGAATAGATACCCCGGAGACGGGGAGTCCAATGAACGGATCCTCTCTCTTTCCATCCAATTTGTTTGTGTTCGTTATAGTTACAAGAGATGGTTAGAAATCCTTTATTTTTGCAACCCGATCGCTCTTTTGACTTTGGAAGAAATTCTCTTTATCAGTATACCGTTTCTTCTACACATTCGTCTCCACTCCATAATAGAGAAAGAATAGTTAATAGTTAGGATTCATGAAAAAAAAAGGAATCGATGATCCACTCACAGGAGAACCCTTTCCCGCATCAGGCACTAATCTATTTTTAACGTCTAATTAGATCGGGTAATCATTCGAATTATGAACCGAGCTCGTTGCTTTTGGTTTCCTTATAATTGGAGCCATTAGGGCTCTATCCATTTATTCACTCGACCAAACTGTGAATTGATTTGGTACCGTTCCAAGAATCAAAACAAGATTTTCTACCGACCCAGGAAGTATTCTCAGAGTTCTCCATTGATACGACATGCTGTTTTTTCCATTCATTCCCTTTCAGGATCAGTCGTGGTCTTACAAACCATACCAATGGTATGGACGAATCTGTTGCTTCATCCAAATGTGTAAAAGATCCTAGCCGCACTTAAAAGCCGAGTACTCTACCGTTGAGTTAGCAACCCGTATAAATATGGTGTGTAGATACGATCGGAATAAAAAAAATAAATAAATAAATAAAGAGATTGGATTGCCCTACCCCATCAAAACATTGAACTAGCAACAAATCTAAAAGAAACATTTGATGATCAATTATGAACATCAAAATGTTCAGATCAGATTCAAATACAACGGATTCACGGATAAATATAGATAGATGTAAAAATTTGTGGACCCTCCTGTTTTGATCATTTTTTTTTTTCATTATCTTAAGAAGATACTTCTTGTGTCACAGTGAATCCGGCGAACCTAGTGAAGTAAAGAAACAAACTTATGGGACGTAGATAAATAGATCTATTTATCCACGATCGAATTATATTTGATCGATACACCATTGTCAATATAAATTGAATTTTGAGAAAAAAAATGAAATAAAGAAAATAAAGACTTGTGTTGGATTGGCACTACATAGATAAGAAATGAAGTGTGGGGGGGGGGGGGAATAAATAAAGAAGAAGTAGGAAAAAAATCTCTGGTTTTCAATAGAAGTACAAACAATAGCAAGATTGATCCCTTATTTATTCGTAGAGTCCCAACGAAAACCATCTGATTGATGGCAATCCCCTCAATTGCCAGTTATTTCACTCAATCTTTTTTTTTCTATTTCATAAATTTTATTTCGTTTGATTAATTCGAAGTTCCTTAAATACTTCCGCCTTCTTTGAAATATCATGAACAGTTCCTGTAGGTTGAGCGCCTTTTTCAAGGAAATATAGAATAGCAGGAACATTTGAATAAGTTTGGTTCTTTATCGGATCGTAAAAACCCACTTTACGAAGATCTCTTCCTTCTCTTCGGGATCGAACATCAATTGCAACGATTCGATAGATGGCTCATTGGGATAGATATAGATGAACAATGCCCCCCCTAGAAACGTATAGGAGGTTTTCTCCTCGTACGGCTCGAGAAAGAATGATTCGAATTTATGTATTGTATATAGTGGCAAATGGATCCATAAAATCATCAATTAGATTAGGATTTGAGTCGTTTTTTTTTTGGAAGGAATAAAAAAAAAAAGAAATCTCATTCGTACTCATAACTCAAGTTGGGTAATTCTCAAAGAGTTCGAAGGGAAATCCTTAGACATTTATTGAGCCGTCTATAACCTCTTTTGTTTGTCTCGTCTAGAATCGATTTTCCTTTCTCATTCTGATCTAGTTATTGAGACAATTGAAAATGGCGTTTCCTTGTTCCGGTATCCTTTATCTTTGCTTTGAATCATTGGGTTTAGACATTACTTCGGTGATCCTTAATTGTTTCAAAATGGCAGCAACATACCTTTTGTTCTTTCTATTGAAGAATCATACAAATGGTTGATTCCCCTGTGATACACTTTTGATCGAAATAGTTTTACCAATTCCGACAAATTTTCCTTTTTTTGCTTTTTTATTTGAAACTTGTTCGAATTTGCGATTTCTATATCGAAGATATACTTACGAAGTTGTTCCAACTTATTGACTGGCACTAACCCTAGATCCTTCCCTCTGATAAATGAATCAAGAATTTATGCTCGAGCTCCATCATGTACTATTTACAACCCCCCCCAAATGGGGTTCTGGTGGCACAGAACAAACTATGTCGAGCCAAGAGCATCTTCATTGATATATAAAAAAATGGTGGATGCAAGAATCCACAGCCGATCATGTCCTTCAAGTCGCACGTTGCTTTCTACCACATCGTTTCAAACGAAGTTTTACCATAACATTCCTCTAATTTGGACCGGTATGGAATTGATTCAATATGGAATCATGAATAGTCATTGGCTCCATCGGTGCATAGTAGTCCATACTTTATTTTTATATATGTATGAATAGGTATTTCTATGGGGAAATCTCAGCAAAAAGCCAAATTAACCCATATTCTGTTATAGGAATGAAACACATTTATAAAAAACACGAAGAAATGAGTTGCTTAACACTTATTTACATCTACATCTTCAACATATTGTTATATTGTTCGGGACGATCAATCATGAAAGATCCAATTCCAATTCTTTCTCGAACAACTAAACTAAAGACGAGTCTTTAATTCGATTACCAATACTGGAATTACCAATACTGGAACAAAATAAAATGAGTCATTAACCAAATAAGCTATTCTAATGACCCGGAAAAGTCGCAAGTGACTCGATAGAATAGATTCACCAATCTCACACTTCTTCGAATAGCGAGGATTTATAAGGTAAGGAATCATAAAAAATAAAATGGTTTCACGAATTTCCTACTTCGACATCATTATCATTACTATAAATAAGTTTTCCTGTAAAGACTGAATTTAATTTGATCTCTAAATCAATCAAATCAACAAGTCGGCACAATAACAACGAGTAACTAAAAAGTTTAGCAGATATCTCATTGATTAAAGAGACGCGAATTCGATTATCATAAGAGAAATCCATGTTTCTTTTCCAATTGAATCATCAATGATTTAAATCAGATGGATGGGTCGAGAAAAAAATCCAATTTAGTTGTTTTCATGGGGATGGATAGAAAAGAGCTCATGGAAGATAAGATTAAGGTCGCTATTCTTTCATCTGATTGAGAAAATCCAAATCGTAGGAGTATGACCTTTCCGTATCCATCAGATACACCGAACAATTGTCACCGGGGGTCATCGTGTATATTTAAGAGATCAAAAATCTTTTTCACCGAAACCGAAATACCGGTGTCACTGAAATAGAACAATAAAACTACATATGGGCATGGTTCATTTTCTACGGATTTTGCTTTATTTCAGGTTCAGAAATTTTTCCATTTCCATAAAGATAAACTAAAGTGAATGGAATCTATGAATCCCCCCCCCATCGTTACATTGATTTCCAATTATTCATTGGAGCCTGATGCAAAATAAAAGCAATTAAGTCCAAAGAAAATACATCTGTTCCGTATTGAACTTTATTGTTTGTTAATGAGATCCGGATGACACAGATATTGATTGAAATTGATACCTTCCTTTGCTAATTAACTCGTATCTACACGAATTCTATGGGGATCATGAATCATACTCAAAGACAATCAAAAAAAGATCCTCTTATGGGATGCTATACCATCTTGTATAGGTAGAAAGCCGAATGGGTCCAGATTAATTCGTTGTTTCTATTTTATTTTTATTTTGCCCCACCCCAGTCTTAGGAGCTTTAATCCCAGTGATGGAATTAGTACCAAGAACTCCTCCTGTTTAGAATTCAGGATCCACATAAAATTAGTCATTTACCCCTATTTACTTTACCTTTCTTCCGCATGTCGACTCAGAATGCATCATGTGGGAATCTAAATTTGATAAATAGGGGGCATAAAGTTTCTCTAAATGACTAACTAACTTCAATATGAATATGAGCGGGGGGGAGACGGGCATACGCTGAATGGCCACCCAATCTTTTTTTTTGAATGGAACTTTGATCTTTGTTCCCATCCTACCTATATCAAAAAGATATTTATTTCCATCCACGTGTCATTGACACTCGATTCTGTTTCTGTTTGTGAGAAACAAAAACAGGATCGAAAGGTAGGATATGATTCTTCTCTGAATCATTAGAAATCAGAAAGAAAGATTGGATCACATTGTATCCAACATTACACTCTTAAACAGAGGATTGTTAAAGAAAAGAGCACAATCTTTGTTCTGATAGAATCGGTCTGGGACGGAAGGATTCGAACCTCCGAGTAACGGGACCAAAACCCGTTGCCTTACCGCTTGGCCACGCCCCATTGAGATTTCTATTTGACACTAATAACACTAATATGGATATTGGTTGTTCGTCAATTCCAGCCCAAATATATATGGAATAGGTTGTTGCTAGGATTCGACACGTGTAGATGTAGAATCAAAAGAAATTCATTGATCATTATCTATAATTCAATTAAGATATTGTATGAAAGTATGATTCCTTCTATTCTCATTTGAGAATTGAAGGATTTTTGATTGGGAAAGAAAAAGAAGGATTTTTTGTTTGGCCTATCTTCTCTTCTTTCTTCATTTTTCCCCAACTCACTAATAATGAAATTCTCCACAAGAGCGAAATTTTTGTTATGCTTAATATCTTTAGTTTGATCTGTATCTGTATTAATTCTGCCCTTCATTCGAGTAGCTTTTTCTTCGCCAAATTACCCGAGGCTTATGCTTTTTTCAATCCAATCGTAGATGTTATGCCAGTCATACCTGTACTCTTTTTTCTCTTAGCCCTTGTTTGGCAAGCTGCTGTAAGTTTTCGATGAGATCTTTAATACTGTCCTAGAAACATTCATGATTGATTCGCTAAAAAAGGAGAAATTCTATTCTAACAATTAATAAGATCAGATAAGTCTTACATTATGAACTCTCGATTCAAACATTGAAATTCTTTTGGATAGCCGCGATGAGTCTGGATCACCTCATTTTCTCATTCTGACTTTCCGGAGGTCAAAGACCTTATGTATGGTCCCTCACAATACCTAATTGTGGGTATGAAAGATCATTTTGGTAACGAAGGAATCAGAATCTTATTACAAATGAATTCCTGAATTCCTGCAAATTCCTTTCTTTTCTAGAAACCACTCCATTTCTTGGTGTCAAAATGGGATATGTGGTACAAAAATAGAGAATCTATTCCCTTATTTCCCCCAAAAATGATCTTGGAGATTGTGTAATGCTTACTCTCAAACTCTTCGTTTACACAGTAGTGATATTCTTTGTTTCTCTCTTCATCTTCGGATTCCTATCTAATGATCCAGGACGTAATCCTGGACGCGAGGAATAAAATAAAAAAATCAGAAGTTTTTCGTTGCTTGATTTCTGAATTTTCTTATGATTTTCTCTATTCCATACATTTAACTAAGATAACAAGGGCTCGAGATTTTTTCGAATTCGAAAGATAACTCTCAAGTGATCAGAGGGAACGGAGAGAGAGGGATTCGAACCCTCGGTACGAATAACTCGTACAACGGATTAGCAATCCGTCGCTTTAGTCCACTCAGCCATCTCTCCCAATTACAAAAGGATAATTCAGATGTGACGCGTGAAGTAAAGATTGATAAAAGTCTTTCTTTATCTTTCTTTTCTTTATTCTATATATATACGAATTTTATCAGCAATTGCATTTAGATAAGGATTCGAAACAGATATCTCCAATAGAAAGAGTACCTCTTTGATTTTGTACGAAAGGTTCTTTTATTCCCCCGGCCTGGCCAGTACCTATACCTAGCCAGGCCATTCCTTGTTTTGTTCCAATGAATCATAGATCAAATGATTTATTTGATTTGAAAACGAAAATACTTGTTATTGAAGCAGCAAGAAGGGCTATTTCCATTCCTATGACAGGAGTGTCATTTCTTATTATTCTTTGTTTTTCCTTTTATCGATTGACTGGAATAAAAAAATAATGGAGCTATGGATTCTTGCACAATTCAACATATTTTTATGTTCCGACTTCAATGGCTCTTTCGGGCCGGAACTGTCAGTAACGATTCCCCCAGCAAAAGAAAAGATATAACTTGTTATTTAAATGAACCTTCTTCTCCTATTTCATTAAGTCCCCCGTCGGAACACGTCAGCACTCACTCCAATTTTCATGATTCTGATCCTATCTTGATTACGTCTCACTCCCTTGTTCGACAAATGGTCCATTCGTATACAATAATCA